TACTAACAAAGAGAATACTGACTCTAATACTAATCCTACGGATCCAATAAACGAAGTGGCTTTGCTACGCTATTCACAACAATCGGACTTTCGGCGAGGAATAATTAAAGGTTCTATGCGTGCTCAAAGACGTAAAATTGAAATTTGGGACTTCTTTCAAGTAAACGTGCATTCTCCCCTTTTTTTGGACAGAATCAAAAGACCGTCCCGCCTTTCGTTTGATATATACGAAATCATTAAAGTTATTTTTACAAATTGGACAGGTAAGGAAGTACAATCCGAAATTTTTGGGTATATAGGCGAAGAACCAAAAAAAGAAGAGAAAAAAGAAAAGGACAAAAAAGAAGAGAACATAAGAAAGGAACAAACGCGGATAGAGATAGCGGAAGCATGGGATAGCATTCCATTTGCGCAAGTAATAAGGGGTTCCATGTTAATAACCCAATCTATTCTTAGAAAATATATTCTATTGCCTTCATTGATAATAGCCAAAAATATTGGACGTATGTTATTATTGCAATTTCCTGAATGGTTTGAGGATATACAGGAATGGAATCGAGAAATGCATATTAAATGTACCTATAATGGTATCCAATTATCGGAAACAGAATTTCCGAAAAATTGGTTGACAGACGGTATTCAGATAAAAATATTATTTCCTTTCTGTCTGAAACCTTGGCACAAATCTAAACTACGATCCTCTGAAAGAAATCTAATGAAAAAGAAAAAACAAAAAGATGATTTTTGTTTTTTAACGGTTTGGGGAATGGAAACTGAACTTCCCTTTGGTTCTCCCAGAAAACGATATTCCTTTTTTGAGCCCGTTTTTAAGGAACTGGAAACAAAAATTGGAAAGTTAAAAAAGGCGTATTTAGCAGCTCAAAAAATTTTAAAAGTAAAAACTAAATTAGTTTCTTTTGAAACTAAAAAATGGGTTATCGAAAGTTTTTTATTTCTAAAAAAAATAATAAAAGGATTTTCAAAATTAAACCCAATTCTATTATTTAGCTTAAGAAAAGTATCTAAATCGAATGAAATTAAAAACAAAAAAGATTCTAGAATTAGCAATCAAATAATTCATGAATCGTTTAGTCCAATTCAATCTCCAAATTGGACAAATACTTCACTGACAGAAAAGAAGGATCTGACTGATAGAACAAGCACAATCCGAAATCAAATAGAAAAAATTACAAAAGAGAAAAAAAAAAGAATCCCGAGAGTATCTATTAATCCTACCAAAAAAAGTTATAATGCTAAAAGATTCGAATCACCAACAAATATTTGGCAAATATTAAAAATAAGAAATATCCGATTAATCTATCAATTAGATTATTTTATAAAAATTTTCGTTGAAAGAATATACATAGATATACTTTTATCTATTATTAATATTCCCAGACTCAATACACAACTTTTTCTTGAATCAATAAAAAAAATTATGGATAAACCCATTAATATTAATGAAACAAATCAAGAAAGGCTTAATAAAAAAAATCAAAATACAATTCATTTTATTTCAACTATTTCAACCCTAAAAAGGTCAATCGATAGTATTAGAAATACGACAAATTCATATAGTTTTTGCGACTTATCAGAAGCATATGTATTTTACAAATTATCACAAACCCAAGTTAGCAACTTGTATAAATTAAGATCCGTTTTTCAATATCCCGAAATGTCTTTTTTTATTAAGACTGAAATAAAGAATTCTTTTGAAATACAAGGAATAATTCCTTCAAAATTAAGTCATAATCATAAGAAACTTCCGAGTTATGAAATGAATGAATGGAAAAACTGGTTAAAAGGACATTATCAATACCATTTATCTCGTATTAAATGGTTTGGATTAATACCACAAAAGTGGAGAAATAGAATTAATTTACGTCGTAAGACTAAAAATTTCAAATGGGATTCATATGAAAAAATTAAGTCCAAAAAACAAAACGATTCTGAAGTCTATTATTTATTGAATCAAAAAGAGAATTTTCAAAAAAATTCTAGATATGATCTTTTATCATATAAATCTATTAATTTGAATTATGAAAATAAAAAGAACTCATCTATTTATAGATCGAACTTTCAAATACAAGTAAAAAAGAACGAAAATATTTCTTATAATTCCAACCCACATAAACACAATTTTTTTGCTATATGGGGGAGTATCCCTATTAATAATTATGGCGATATTAGATATATATATATGGAAAAAACTCCCGATAGAAAAAATTTTGATTGGAAAATCATCAATTTTGATCTTAGCCAAAAAGTAACTATTGAGTCCTGGATCCAAATCGATACCAAGAGTAATCAAAATACTAAGATTGATACTAACAATTATCAAATAATTGATAAAATTGATAAAAAAGACCTTGTTTATCTTATATTTCCGCAAAGTCTTAAAATCAATTCACCAAATTCCCTTAAAATCAATTCACCAAATCCCCCAAAAGTTTTTTTAGATTGGATGGGAATGAATGAAGAAATACTAAATCGCCCCATCTCGACTCTGGGACTTTGGTTCTTCCCAGAATTTGTGCTACTTTTTAATCTATATAAAATAAAACCTTGGGTTATACCAAGTAAAGTACTTCTTTTAAATTGGAATCGAAATGAAAACGCTATTAGTAAAAATAAAAACATCAAAGGAAACCAAAAACAAAAAGGGGAATGTGTTTCAAAAATAAAGAATCAAAAAGAAAAAGAACCTATCGAAAGCAAAAGAGATCTTAGAGCAAATGTACAAAAACAAGGGAATCACGGATCTGTTCCTTCAACAAACCACGAAAAAGATATTGAAGATCCTTATGCAAGATCGAAGAGAAATGGGGATAAAAATAAAAAACAATACAAAAGTAGTACAGGGGCAGAACTAGATTCCTTCCTAAAACGTTATTTACTTTTTCAATTGAGATGGGGCGATGCTTTGAATCAAAGAATGATCAATAATATCAAAATATATTGTCTTCTGCTTAGGCTGATAAATCCACGAAAAATTACTATATCCTCGATTCAAAGAAGAGAAATGAGTTTGGATATAATGCTGATTCAGAAGAATTTACGTCTTGCAGAATTAATCAAAAGGGGGATCTTGATTATCGAACCCACCCGTCTATCTGTAAAAAATGGCGGACAATTTATTATGTATCAAACCTTAGGTATTTCATTGGTTCATAAGAGTAAGCACCAAACCAATCAAGGATATCGAGAACAAACCTATGTTGATAAGAATGATTTTGATTTGCTTGTTCCCGAAAACATTTTATCACATAGACGTCGTAGAGAGTTGAGAATTTTCATTTGTTTCAATTCAAAGAATAGGAATAAAAATCCAATATTTTGGATTGAAAACAATTGCAGTCAATCTTTGGAGAAAGGGAACCATCTTGCTAAAGATAAGAATGAATTAATTAAATTAAAGCCTTTTCTTTGGCCTAATTATCGATTAGAAGATTTAGCTTGTATAAATCGCTATTGGTTTGATACGAATAACGGCAGTCGTTTCAGTATGTTAAGGATACAGATATATCCGCGGTTGAAAAGTCGTGGATAGTTCATTTTTCCTATATATGCTATACCCTTTTGGGTATATGAAAGTAAAGAGATTCTCACATGCCCCGCGTTCCATGCCATTCTAATATACGATACGAAGACTAAAACCACTGAGGTATCAATTAGACCTAAAAATCAATTAACAGAATTTTCTTCATTTTAGGTCTAAATTATGTCATACAAAAACGAACTCCCTTTTTCGTTTTCGGAATAAAATTCCTGAATGAATTAATATGAGTTGATAAAATTAGGAGGCCATAAAGAAATTCAGATTATTGTATATAACACATTAAAATAACTAAAAATTAATAATATTATTATTACTCATCGGTAAAATCCATATCTCTAAAAGTGGAAGAGGGGAAATCCTTTATGGTAACAAATGCATTCATTTCGGTTATTTCTGAAGAAGAAAAGAGAGGGACAGTTGAATTTCAAGTATTCCGTTTTACTAATAAGATACGGAGACTTACTTCACATTTGGAAGTGCACAAAAAAGATTATTTATCTCAGAGAGGTTTGCGAAAAATTTTAGGAAAACGTCAACGGCTGTTGGCTTATTTGGCAAAAAAAAATAGAGTACGTTATAAAGAATTAATTGGTCATTTGAGTATTCGAGAGACAAAAACCCGTTAATTGGAAGAATCGTTTTAAGTACTTATTTTTTTTTTTATTCGTTTAAATTTGGATAAACTTCTTTTCACTTTCAGCAATTCATGGAAGAATGAATGGGTAAAAAAACTTATGACTGTACCAGCTACAGGAAAAGACCTCATGATAGTCAATATGGGTCCTCACCACCCATCAATGCATGGTGTTCTTCGACTCATTGTTACTCTAGATGGTGAAGATGTTATTGACTGTGAACCGATATTGGGTTATCTACACAGAGGGATGGAGAAAATTGCGGAAAATCGAACAATTATACAATATTTGCCCTATGTAACACGTTGGGATTATTTAGCTACTATGTTCACAGAGGCAATAACTGTAAACGGACCCGAACAATTAGGAAATATTCAAGTACCTAAAAGAGCTAGTTATATGAGAGTCATTATGTTAGAGTTGAGTCGTATAGCTTCACATTTGTTATGGCTTGGCCCCTTTATGGCAGATATTGGTGCACAGACCCCTTTCTTCTATATTTTTCGAGAAAGGGAATTGATATATGACCTATTCGAAGCTGCTACCGGTATGCGAATGATGCACAATTATTTTCGTATTGGAGGAGTAGCTGCTGATCTACCTCATGGCTGGATAGATAAATGTTTGGATTTTTGTAATTACTTTTTAATGGGGGTTGCTGAATATAAAAAGCTTATTACACGGAATCCTATTTTTTTAGAACGAGTTGAAGGCGTGGGCATTATTGCCGGAGAAGAAGCACTAAATTGGGGTTTATCAGGACCAATGCTACGGGCTTCCGGAATCCAATGGGATCTTCGTAAAGTTGATCATTATGAGTGTTACGATCAATTTGATTGGGAAGTTCAATGGCAAAAAGAAGGGGATTCATTAGCTCGTTATTTAGTACGAATCGGTGAAATGAAAGAATCAATAAAAATTATACAACAGGCTTTGGAAGGAATTCCAGGAGGGCCCTATGAGAATTTAGAAATAAGACGTTTTAATAGAGTAAAAGATCCCGAATGGAATGATTTTGAATATCGATTTATTAGTAAAAAACCCTCTCCAACCTTTGAGTTGGCGAAACAAGAACTTTATGTGAGAGTTGAAGCCCCAAAAGGAGAATTAGGAATTTTTCTGATAGGAAATCAGAGTGTTTTTCCTTGGAGGTGGAAAATTCGCCCACCGGGTTTTATCAATTTGCAAATTCTTCCTCAGTTAGTTAAAAGAATGAAATTGGCTGATATTATGACGATATTAGGTAGCATAGATATCATTATGGGAGAAGTTGATCGTTAAAAATGCTAATTGATACAACCGAAATACAAGCTATCAATTCTTTTTCCAGATTGGAATCCTTAAAAGGGGTCTATGGGATTATATGGATAATTGTCCCGATTTTGACTCTTGTATTAGGAATCACAATAGGTGTACTCGTAATTGTTTGGTTAGAAAGAGAAATATCTGCAGGGATACAACAACGTATTGGACCTGAATATGCTGGCCCCTTAGGAATTCTTCAAGCTCTAGCAGATGGTACAAAACTACTTTTCAAAGAGAACCTTCTTCCGTCTAGAGGAGATGGTCGTTTATTCAGTATCGGACCATCTGTCGCAGTTATTTCCATTTTACTAAGTTATTCAGTAATTCCTTTTGGATACCGCCTTATTCTAGCCGATCTTGGTATTGGGGTTTTTTTATGGATTGCTATTTCAAGCATTGCTCCCGTCGGACTTCTTATGTCAGGCTATGGATCAAATAATAAATATTCCTTTTTAGGTGGTCTACGGGCTGCTTCTCAATCAATTAGTTATGAAATACCATTAACTTTATGTGTATTATCAATATCTCTACGTGTGATTCGGTGAAATAGAAAATTTTCCCAGTTCTTTTCTTTCTAATTTCTAAGATCTAAGAAGAGGGTTAAATAAATATTTTTCATTTTTCTAGTCATCATTTGGTTGATGAATTAAAGCAGATAGTTATATGAGTGAAACAAAACAGCTTCCAAATTTGCAGTAAAAAGGTTAAGTCTCATTTCCTATGTACAAGAATTAAGTAAAAGTAAATATAAGCAATAGAGACTGTTTACCCCATGTATGGTAAAAGAGTTAGTTATCATCACTTGAAGCGGGTTTAAACGGGAGGTTGAACAAAATTGAGTGGATGGTTAGAAAGACCAAAATACACAAAGGATTAGTAATGGATATTCTCTAAATTATTCAAGAGGATATTTATGTATATATAAACGGAAATCGGATTGGGACTTAAAGTTAGTAGAAATGATCAAGAAGTACTACTCACGATTCTGACCCAGAGTATGCTCCTATCCACCGATTAAGCAAATAACTATCAAGAACGAAGTAATCTTTTATTTTGATTAAAATCCCTTTTTATGAGAAAGGAGAATAGGAATGAAATAAAATAGAATAATTCCAAAAAAAAATATTTTGTTTTTCTTCTTTTTTCCTATATCTTTTCCTTAGTTAGAAAGATAGAACTCTTGGCACGATTTATAAATTACTGGAACGTCTAATTCTTTTTCGTAATTGAAAATATGATGGTTGAAATCTCTATGTGATGTTGTTACAAAAAGTTTTTTATTCAAGGATTAAGTTAAGTTCAAACAAAAATGACATTTTTAAAATTAAAAGATGAGATTAATTCAGAAGCACTTTTTTCTTAAATATATTTTATATTAACATATATATGTTAATATAAAATATAGCAAACAGAATTCCGTTGGTCTAATTTGGGAACGTAGGATAAGTTTTGACTCTATCCTCCAAAATTAAATATTAAGATACAGATAAATAATAATTAAATGTCCTTAGATTTATTTGTGACCTTTGAGGAGCCGTATGAGGTGAAAATCTCATGTACGGTTCTGTAATAGTGATGAGAACAGCGATGTTCTAATCGACTATGATTATCTAACAGTTCAAGTACAGTTGATATAGTTGAAGCGCAGTCAAAATATGGGTTTTGGGGATGGAATTTGTGGCGTCAACCTATAGGGTTTATCATTTTTATAATTTCTTCTCTAGCCGAGTGTGAGAGATTACCTTTTGATTTACCAGAAGCAGAAGAAGAATTAGTAGCGGGTTATCAAACCGAATATTCGGGTATAAAATTTAGTTTATTTTACGTTGCTTCATATCTGAATCTACTAGTTTCTTCATTATTTGTAACAATTCTTTACTTAGGAGGTTGGAATCTTTCTATTCCGTACATATTCGTTCCTGAAATTTTTGACAAAGTAGGTAAAGTTTTTGAAATAATAATCAGCATCTTTATTACATTAGCTAAAACTTATTTGTTCTTGTTCATTCCTATTGTAACAAGATGGACTTTACCAAGGCTGAGAATGGACCAACTATTAAATCTTGGATGGAAATTTCTTTTACCTATTTCTCTAGGTAATCTATTATTAACAACTTCGTCCCAACTTCTTTCACTGTAAAGGATTCAAATATTCTATATTCAATACTTATCTCAAACAAGAGAAAGAAACAAGCCTACAATTTTATTATTTATACCCATTCACGATATGTTCCCTATGGTAACTGAGTTCATGAATTATGGTCAACAAACAATACGAGCTGCCAGGTACATCGGTCAAGGTTTCACGATTACCCTGTCTCACGCAAATCGTTTACCTATAACTATTCAATACCCCTACGAAAAACTAATCACATCGGAACGTTTCCGAGGCCGAATCCACTTTGAATTTGATAAATGCATTGCTTGTGAAGTATGCGTTCGTGTATGTCCTATAGATCTACCCGTTGTAGATTGGAAATTGGAAAGTGATATTCGAAAGAAACGGTTGTTTAATTACAGTATTGATTTTGGAATCTGTATATTTTGTGGTAATTGCGTTGAGTATTGTCCAACAAATTGTTTATCAATGACTGAAGAATACGAACTTTCGAGTTATGACCGTCACGAATTGAATTATAATCAAATTGCTTTGGGTCGCTTACCAACGTCAGTAATTGATGATTGCACAATTCGAACAATTTCGAATTCGACTCAAAGAAAAAATAGCTAAATCTCTCGATTCAAAAAAATCCTCAATTAACAATTAAATTCAAAATATAAAAATAAATTAAGGTTGAGTTTGGATCTAAAAGAACTAAAAGAATCTAAAAGAATAAGACTTTCCTTGACCAATCCAAAGGCTGGTTAACCTTGTCGTTTAGTTTAGATTCAAAATTGATTTCTATATTAGAGTAATGATTTAAAAATATATAGTTTCAAACTATTCTTGTAGATATTGAATGATAGGTCTCCAATAACACTATATACATCAACCCCACCTATTCACCTATTCAAATTATTTAATATTTAATTAAAATTAACTTAAAGTTAAGAAGTATGATAAACATAAAAAAATAGAGTTACTTCTTTTTTCCTGGTCAGGTCAATAAAGTCATGAAATATTTCGATTTATATATTTTTTAAATGGATTTACCTGGGCCAATACAGGATTCTCTTTTAGTCTTTCTGGGATCGGGTCTGATCTTAGGAGGTCTAGGAGTGGTATTACTTCCCAATTCAATTTATTCTGCCTTTTCGTTAGGATTGGTTCTTGTTTGTATATCCTTATTCTATATTCTATTGAGTTCCTACTTTGTAGCTGCTGCGCAACTACTTATTTACGTAGGGGCTATAAATGTTTTAATTATTTTTGCTGTGATGTTCATGAATGGTTCAGAATATTACAAAGATTCTAATCTTTGGACTGTTGGAGATGGGGTTACTTCGATGGTTTGCGTAAGTCTTTTTATTTCACTAATTACTACTATTCCAGATACGTCATGGTACGGGATTATTTGGACTACAAGATCAAACCAGGTTCTAGAACAAGATTTGATAAGCAATAGTCAACAAATTGGAATTCATTTATCAACAGATTTTTTTCTTCCATTTGAACTCATCTCAATAATTCTTTTAGTTGCTTTAATAGGTGCAATTGCTGTAGCTCGTCAATAAAAACTCAGCAATTAAAAAATTCCATGCTTGTTATATGTGATTCAATCAAATCGATTGAATTGTTATTTAGATTCAAATGAATGAGATTGATAAGGAGTTGCTTAATGATGCTCGAACATGTACTTGTTTTGAGTGCCTACTTATTTTCTATCGGTATCTATGGATTGATCACAAGTCGAAATATGGTTAGAGCCCTTATGTGTCTTGAACTTATATTGAATGCAGTTAATATAAATTTTGTAACATTTTCTGATTTTTTTGATAATCGTCAATTAAAGGGAGATATTTTCTCAATTTTTGTTATAGCTATTGCAGCCGCTGAAGCAGCTATTGGACTGGCTATTCTTTCATCAATTTATCGTAATCGAAAATCAACTCGTATTAATCAATCGAATTTGTTGAATAAGTAGTATTAATCATAGGAATTCTAATATTCCTAAATAAATTCATTCGAATTAGCATGTTAAAGTATAATCTTGTCTGCAAAAACATAAGAAATCAAAGTATTTTGGCCATTCCTTTTATATTTTATAATAAACCAGTCCAGAAGTAAATTGATTAGAAAAATTCTGATAACTTGTCGATTCATCTGGTATATAAATATAGGATTTGTTTATAAACTTACTAGGTCGAAAATTTATGACGTCCAAAATTCTATAGATCCAATGTCACATTCAGTAAAGATTTATGATACATGTATAGGATGTACTCAATGTGTCCGAGCCTGCCCGACCGATGTATTAGAAATGATACCTTGGGACGGATGTAAAGCTAAACAAATTGCTTCCGCTCCAAGAACGGAAGACTGCGTTGGTTGTAAAAGATG